TCAGATATCCTATAAAATACCATACAATAATGATTTTAGAAGGAATAGGGATATAATGAAATTCTTGATTGGATCTCATCATAGGATATAATCTATTTTATTTTATTTGATTAATGGATCCAACAACCCATTTTAATGAATTAAAAAGAAAAAAGAGAATGATCTTATTCGAATTCTAAACGTCTCGTAATCTTCAACCAATTATGTGCTTCAATATAATTACCTGGGGTAAGCCCTATAGCCTGTTTCCAATACTCAGCAGCCTGATCGAACCAAGCCTCTGCAATTTCAGAATCACCTCGTAGAATGGCCCGTTCTCCCTGGTCGGAATAGGTAAGTAAATTCCTTTCCTTAGAACCGCACTTGAGAGTTTCCTACCTCATACGGCTCAGCAATTGATTCTTTTGGCATCACATTTTAATCTATACGAAAAGAATTATATTTTTAAGAAAATTATCCCCCTTTTGGGGGGATTAGGCCGAAGAAGTTAATTACATAAGTTTCAAACTCTAATTTTTTTTGATCAAAAATCAGTTTTCTCTTTTTTCCCACCTTCAGAAGAATGAAGCATAGATATCTCCCTATCTCATTACGTTAGATTTTTCTGAAAGGGAACTATCTCGTTTTCATATATGAAATTTATATAGAATCTTTGAAAAAGACTTTCCTTCCATAAATAAGAAAAAAACTTACTATCTTTGGGATCTAACACTACACCGCTGCTCAATACCTTATACCTTAATGGATCGACTTTATTACATAAGTTGATTACCTCCCATATTATGATATGACATAAGTATAAGTAATAAGCAGTATTGTATTGACCCAATAGTTCGTTAATTGATCTTTACGGTGCTTTATCTATCAATTTGATCCTTTATCCATAGAATAAAGTATATAGGCGTACCCATTTCTTCATATTTTGTTTCTTGTGAAGTTTCTTTCCTTGCTACAGCTGAGAAAAATCGTTTCTTTGGACGATGCATATGTAGAAAGCCTTTTTTATAGCATTTACTAGCTAATTTGATCTTTTTTTCCTTCTTTCTATAGTGGAGATAGCCACACGTAATGGCAGATCACGGCCATATTATTAAAAGCTTGCGGTAAGAATGGATTTCGTTCTATTGCCTGGAAATAATATTCCAAAGCCTTTGTATGCTCTCCGTTGCTTGTGTGTATAAGGCCTATGTTATAGAGTATATAACTTCGATCATAGGGATCAATTTCTGATCGTGTAGCTTCATAATAATTCTGCAAAGCTTCCGCATAATTTCCTTCCGATTGAGCTGACATCCGTTACGGTCGTTCATTTTATGCAAAGAATCTCCGTTCCAGAACTGTACGTGAAATTTTCATTTCATACGGCTCCTCCCTTCAGTGCATAGTACTAAGTAATCCATGCAATCCAAAATTTACTAGTCTCATTATGAACTAAGAGGGGCTAGTATTTTTACAAGAAATTTCTAGCCAACCTCCCTGCCAGAGGTTTTTTCCTTTCTTAACACTAATCTATTTCTATATAGAAATAGTAACTCCAACAATTTCTTTGTACTCAACGCCCCCTATTTTCAGGAATTAGTCACTTTAACGGTCTTTGATGGTTATATGGATATCCAAAGTACAAACGAGATGGATGTTTGTTGTCCTAACCATTCTTCTTAGTCCCGATACCAATACGGAAAAGGAAAATTTAAAACAAAGTTTTCATGTTGTTGATTCCTAGGTGTAGTGCTTCTTTCCCTATGCCGCCTATGGGTACTAGTGAAGTAGGATTGACCTGCAATACATAACCTATAGGTGTACCCTTTCGCTCAATACTAAAATCGACAATTGAAGCATCTGAGGTTGAATCTCTCGAGAATACACAAGAGAAGGAATTATTCTATATCCAAACTTCACCTTCATCAAGCGTAGGTTTATTTCAATAATTTGTTTCTTTACATCTCGAACCACGCCCCCTTTTCATAAGACTGAGGGCTAAAAAAGCAAGAAAAAAGAATCAAATCGCACCATCTCTGTAATAAGTAAATGCCTTTTTTTCTCCTGAAGTTGTCGGAATTATTCGTAATAAGATATTGGCTACAATTGAAGAGGTCTTATCAATAAAATTTCTATTTATCTGAGATCTAGGCATAATTAATTAGCAATCCATTCTATAATTCTTTTCATTACCCCGAAGGGTAATGATCCCACAAACACAGGAATTGTACAGTACGAAATAACATAAAAACAACCAGACTAATTCGAAAAAAAAAGATGGGGATCCTACACTCAAACTATTCTTTTTGGCAAATTATTCTTTTTGGTAAGGAGAGATATGAAATATTTGAATCAGATTGGATTTCATTCGAATTGCAATAATATAATATGAATGACTCGCTATTCACTCGGTTTCTGGTCAATAATAACATTATATTATGCAGGAGAGATGGCCGAGTGGTTCAAGGCGTAGCATTGGAACTGCTATGTAGGCTTTTGTTTACCGAGGGTTCGAATCCCTCTCTTTCCGTTTCTGTTAATTGACCAACATTATCCATCACAACAATATATCAAATAACAATCGATACCCTTATTGCAACCCAAGACTCTCATTTGATAGAGATTCCCTATTCCTAATTACATTACTTTGATTTGATACGTAAAATGCAACTATCGGAAAGAAAAGAACGAAAAGGAAAATCCTACTGTTGATCCATTTGTAATACGTAAATGGGAAAATGCGGATTAAAGCCCTTAGATCTATTTATTTTACTTCAGTGAAAAGGGAGTAAAATTGTCTGAATCTTTCCTTCTTAATTTTCGTTAGGTTCAAGTCTGACGGGAATAATATTCTACGACTAACAACTCATTTATTTTCAAACCAATCAATTTACTATCTATTATTTGATTTACTAATCCTTTATATTGGAATGAGTCAATAGTCAAATGTTTTGGCAATTCCTCATGAGGGGACGATTCAATAGAATTTTGAATCAGAACTTTCGATCTTTGTTTATCTTTGGTAGTAATAATATCTCTGGGTTTGCAACGATAACTTGGTATATCCACTATACGACCATTAACTAAAATATGTCTATGGTTAACTAATTGCCTGGCTGCAGGAATGGTCGAAGCCATACCCAATCGAAAAAGTATGTTATCCAAACGCATCTCAAGTAGTTGTAATAAAACCTGATCTGTTGACCCTTTGGCTTTTCCAGCAATATGTACATATCTAAGTAATTGTTGTTCTGTCAGACCATAATGAAAACGCAATTTCTGTTTTTCTTCTAGACGAATACGATATTGGGATTTTTTCCCAAAACGCGATTGGTTTTTAAAATCACTTCCGGATCTAGGCCTTTTACTAGTTAGTCCCGGTAAAGCCCCCAGACGGCGTATTTTTTTGAAACGAGGTCCTCGGTAACGAGACATAAAATAAAGACTCCTTTACTTTTTTTCTTATTTTATTGACATTTCAATATTACAGAATAAGTCTAAATTAAGACTGAACTAAAGGATAAACAAAGTAAAGCTAAATCTATTGAAGTACTACAAACATTGAAGTACTACAAACAAAGTAGAATGAAATAAATTGTATCAATATTCGGATTTTTTGTATATGGAAAATGTATATATAAGAAATTTAGACTCTGTCTTCTGATTTGTTTTTTTTATAGAAATCTAATTCCTCCAATTCATTTTGTATTTGTAGTTACAAGTTATCACGAGATAATAGATCGGATTGGCGACCAACATTTGGAGAAAAGGAGAGGGTAGATTATCAATCATGGAAAAAATAGATAGAGAAAAAAGCCGGCTATCGGAGTCGAACCGATGACCATCGCATTACAAATGCGATGCTCTAACCTCTGAGCTAAGCGGGCTCATATAACAGAATATAATGTATAGAAATACACTAAACTACCTGAGCTTAGTTAGCTATTAACTAGTAAGAATTCAATTTCTTACTAAAATTTATTAAATTAACTTTAATTAGCACTATAATACAATTACTATAACTAGATATAATACGTTAATATATAGTTCAGTATTCTTAATTTAATTGTTAATTTAACGATGATATGGTTCTATAGTTAGTAGAAAAGTAATAAATCATATAACCAATTTTCAAATATATGACTAATTAGAATTGGGATTATACCATCGTCGATATTCCATTTTTTTTTATTATTAAAAAAATTTAAATATTAATATTTAATATATAAAATATAATGATTTAAAATTGTGACTAAAAAAAATCTAATTATTTCTTTTTTGGAGTTATAACAAACTATATTAACTATCCGATCGGCCCTCAGAAAAGGAAAGGATAAGATAAGAATAAAGATACAATCCAAATTCTATTCTTCTGATTTCATTTAGAAACGTAGGGGATAAGAAAGAATGAATATCGACCGTTCCAGTATTGCCAATCATGACAGAAAAATGAAAGAGAGGGGAAACATATATATGTGAGATATATATATCCATATTGAATTGTAGATACATCAATGATAGAATCATTTCTGATTGAAAGAAATCTAGTTTATCTAATAAATATGAAAATAATAGAAGATGGCGAAAAAAATAGGAGTATACACTTTTTTTCGATATAAGAATCATTATCTAATGAATTCAACGGTTCAAATATAAATCAAAGAAGTAGATAGAATTATAACCGGATCCTGGTCTCAAGGGGGGATATGGCGAAATTGGTAGACGCTACGGACTTGATTGAATTGAGCCTTGGTATGGAAACCTGCTAAGTGATAACTTCCAAATTCAGAGAAACCCTGGAATTTGAAATGGGCAATCCTGAGCCAAATCTTTATTTGTTTTGTTTTTTATAAACCAAAGGGTTTATAAAAAAACAAAACAAACTAGAATCAAAAATCAAAAAGGATAGGTGCAGAGACTCAATGGAAGCTGTTCTAACGAATGGAATTGACTACGTTATGTTGGTAGTTGGAAAACCTACATTGAAATTATGAAAGGGGGAGTTCTATATACCCAATACG